GGTAATAAGTCGAATAAGAAAATTCTTTTAAACATAAACAATCTTTCACTTTCCCATTCACATGTAAAATTCAAAGGAAATGGAGATAAAATAAATAGAACAAAATGGAATTTAGATTGATATTACTAGTTCTATTCTTACTGGCGAGCCACGACAATTGCACCTATCAAAGCAGCTAAAAGAATTATTGAAATGAGTTCAAATGGAAGAAAAAAATCTGTTGATAAATGAATTCCAATTTGTTGACTATTATTTATCAAATCTTGCTCTATAATCTGATTTGATCTTGTAGTCCAAATAATCCCGTACCATGATATATCTGGAATAGTAGTTATTAGTGAAACAAAAATACTTGTACAAACCACCAAAGTAACTCCATCCCCAACGGTCCAAAGATGAAAATCTTGGTAATATTCTGAACCATTTATGAACATCACAGCAAATATGATTAAAACGTTTATAGCTCCTACGTAAATAAGTAGCTGTGCTGCAGCTACAAAATGGGAGTTTGATAAAATATAGAATAAAGATATACAAACAAGAACCAGTCCCAACGAAAAGGCAGAAAAAATTGGGTTGGTAAATAATACTACTCCTAGACTTCCTAATACAAGACCTGATCCCAGAAAGATTAAAAGAAAATCATGTATCGGTTCAGGTAAATCCATTAGATGAAAAATAAAAGATAAATAAATTGAAATTTCATGACCTTATTGATACGACCAGGAAAAAATTTTATATACTAAATTCCTAATTGAATTAAATCCTAAGGAGTGTGAATTCATCTAGGTACAGTTATAGGACGAATCTAATTCTTTATACGAACGAGTATTCGAAACTATTTCGAAACTATAAACTATATTATTAATAAAATTATATAAATCTAAATAGAAATACAGAATCTTATTTGAATTGAATTGTTCGAATTGTATAATCGTCAATTACTGACATTGGTAAACGGCCCAAAGCAATTTGATTATAATTCAATTCGTGACGATCATAAGTCGAAAGTTCATATTCTTCAGTCATTGATAAACAATTTGTTGGACAATACTCAACGCAGTTACCACAAAATATACAGATCCCAAAATCAATACTGTAATTAAGCAATCGTTTCTTTCGAATATCAGTTTCCAGTTTCCAATCAACAACGGGTAGATCTATAGGACATACACGAACACATACTTCACAAGCAATGCACTTATCAAATTCAAAATGGATTCGACCGCGGAAACGTTCCGATGTTATTAATTTTTCATAAGGATATTGAATAGTTACAGGTAAACGATTTGCGTGGGCTAAGGTAATCATGAAACTTTGACCAATGTATCTTGCAGCTCGTACTGTTTGTTGACCATAATTCATGAACCCAGTTACCATAAGGAACATATCGTGAATATCTATGAATATTTTTGTTTTGTTTCTTTCTCTTGTTTGAGACAAGTTATGAATATTGAATATCAATCTTTTACAGTGAAAATAGTCGAAACGAAGTTGTTAATAATAGATTACCCAGAGAAATAGGTAAAAGAAATTTCCATCCAAGATTTAATAATTGATCCATTCTTAGCCTAGGCAAAGTCCATCTTGTTGTGATAGAAAGGAACAAGAACAAATAAGTTTTAGCTAATGTAATAAAGATACCAATTGTAGTTCCAAAAACTCCACATGTTTTATTTATTTCAAAAAGCTCAGAAACAAATATGTACGGAATAGAGATATTCCAACCGCCCAAGTAAAGAACTGTTACAAATAATGAAGAAACTAATAAGTTTAAATAGGAAGCAACGTAAAATAAACCAAATTTGATACCCGAATATTCGGTTTGATAACCTGCTACTAATTCTTCTTCTGCTTCTGGTAAATCAAAAGGTAATCTTTCACATTCCGCTAGGGAAGAAATTAGAAAAATGATAAAACCTATAGGTTGACGCCATAAATTCCATCCCCAAAAACCATATTTTGATTGCGCGTCAACTATATCAACTGTACTTAAACTGTTAGATAATCCTAGTCGGTGATAACATTACTGTTCCCATCGCTATTACAGAACCGTACATGAGATTTTCACCTCATACGGCTCCTCGAAGGTCATAAATAAATCTAAGGGACCGGGCCGGTTATTTATCTTGATATATCCCTAGGATAGATAGGATTCAAATCCATTGGACGGTCCTGAATTAGACCAATTGAATTCTGTCTGTTATAATAATAAATACAAAAAAGGTACTTCCGAATTGATCTCATCCCTTAATAATTTGAATTTGTTGAGTAATAATTGAACTCTTCAATTCAATAAAATACTCCTTTAGAATTCTCAATAACCCGTCGTTTTTGATTACGAAAAAAAATTCGACATTAGTTTATGAATTATGACATAAATTGTATTTCCATGAATATGGATATAAGAAAGAATCAAAAGGGATCCCTCTTTTTTTTATTGTATTCTATTCTTTTGTTTTTTTTTTTCGTTCCTATTCTTCTTTTTTTATGTGCAAAACAAAAAGGGACTTAAAAAAAATTAAAGGATTATTTCGTTTCTGATAGTTATTTATTTAATGAGTGGATAGGAGCATACTCTGGATCGGAATTGTGGGGAGTACTGCCTGATTTTTTCTACCAACTTAAAGCCCCAATTTGTATTCTTTTTATATTATGCGGAAATGCTCTTTTGGAGAATTTACATAATCTCCATTACTAATCCCTTGTGTATCTTGGTGTTTCTAACCATCCACGCATTTTTTATCAATCTCCCCTTATGGTAATAGATGTATGGTAATTCATACAAACGATAGTGAAAACTCAATAAGGTTGGTCTTTTGAGCCCGCTTCAAAACAGGATGACTAATCAACCAATTTTGGGGTAAACGCTTTCTTCCGTTTATAATTTTTTTTTTTCACTTAATTCTTATACATAGAAAATGAGACTCAATATTTTTACTGCAGATTCAAATGAAATTCAAATCATAGTATATTAATTCTATATCTATATATTATATTATATCTTAATATATTATATATTATTAATATATAATATATTAAGATATTAAGAATTTGAAAGAATTTTATATTAATATTATATTAAATAGTTTAAATTCAAATAGTTTATTATATTCTTAAATATAAATATTCTATATTCAAAATACAAATATATATCTATAAATATATATCTATTTTTTGAATTTTATTACTAAATATATTGATATTGAATTTCAATTTCATTAAATTAATAATTCAAATTAGAGAATATTATAGAATATTAGAATATTAAATCAATGAATAATGAATAAATGGAAGCTGTTTTATTTCACTCATATAACTATCTGATTTAGTTCATCAATCCGAATTCCGAATAAAAATAATGAAAATCCAAAATCAGGATATCTATTCCATTTTTTCTACCCCTTTCCTATCAATTTCCTATAAAGAAGAAAAGAAATAAAGACGAAAAGAAAGGAGCATGGAAAAGTTTCTGTCTCAACGAATCACACGTAGAGATATTGATAACACACATAGAGTTAATGGTATTTCATAACTAATCGATTGAGCAGCAGCCCGTAGACCACCCAAAAAGGAATATTTATTATTTGACCCATATCCTGACATAAGAAGTCCAATGGGAGCAATACTCGAAATAGCAATCCATAAAAAAACACCGATATTGAGATCAGCTAAAACAAAGTTATAGCCAAAAGGAATTACTGAATAGCTTACTAGAATTGATATGACTGATATGGATGGTCCAATACTGAATAAACGAATATCTCCCCTAGATGGAATAAGATTCTCTTTGAAAAGTAGTTTTGTTCCATCTGCTAGAGCTTGAAGAACTCCCAAAGGACCGGCGTATTCAGGTCCAATACGCTGTTGTATCCCTGCGGATATTTCTCTTTCTAACCATACAATCACTAGCACACCTATTGTGATTCCCAATACAAGAGTCAAAATAGGGACAAGTATCCATATAATTCCATACACCTCTTTTAAAGATTCCAATCTGGAAAAAGAATTGATATCTTGTACTTCTGTTGTATCAATTATCATTTCAACGATCAACTTCTCCCATAATGATATCTATGCTACCTAGTATTGTCATAATATCAGCCAATTTCATTCTTTTAACTAACTGAGGAAGAATTTGCAAATTGATAAAACCCGGGGGGCGAATTTTCCATCTCCAAGGAAAACCATTCTGATCCCCTATTAGAAAAATTCCTAATTCTCCCTTTGGGGCTTCAACTCTCACATAAAGTTCTTGTTTCGGTAATTCAAAAGTCGGAGACGGCTTTTTACTAATGAATCGATATTCAAAATCATTCCATTCTGGATCCTTTTCTCTATCAAAGCAACGGATTTCTAAATTCTCATATGGCCCTCCCGGAATTCCTTCCAGAGCCTGTTGAATAATTTTTATGGATTCTACCATTTCACCAATTCGTACTAAATAACGAGCTAATGAATCTCCTTCTTTTTGCCATTGAACTTCCCAATCAAATTCCTCGTAACATTCATAATGATCAACTTTACGTAGATCCCATTGTATTCCGGAAGCCCGAAGCATTGGTCCTGATAAACCCCAATTTATTACTTCCTCTCCACCAACAATGCCTACTCCCTCAACCCGTTCTAAAAAAATAGGATTTCGCGTAATAAGTTTTTGATATTCAACAACCCTTGTTAAAAAATAATCGCAGAAATCCAAACATTTATCTATCCAGCCATGAGGTAGATCAGCCGCTACCCCTCCGATACGAAAAAAATTATGCATCATTCTCATACCTGTGGCAGCTTCGAATAGATCATATATTAATTCTCTTTCTCTGAAAATATAGAAGAAAGGGGTTTGTGCACCAATATCTGCCATAAAAGGTCCCAGCCATAGTAGGTGAGAAGCTATACGACTCAACTCCAACATAATTATTCGAATATAGCTGGCTCTTTTAGGTACTTGAATATTTCCTAACTGTTCCGGTCCATTTACGGTTATTGCTTCTGTGAACATAGTAGCTAAATAATCCCAACGTGTTACATAAGGCAGATATTGTACAATTGTTCGGTTTTCTGCAATTTTTTCCATCCCTCTATGTAAATAACCCAATATTGGTTCACAATCAATAACATCCTCACCATCTAGAGTAACAATAAGTCGAAGAACACCATGCATTGATGGGTGGTGAGGACCCATATTGACTATCATGAGGTCTTTTCTTGTAGCTGGGGCATTCATAGGTTTTTCCTCGATTCATTCTTCCATGAATTGCTTAAAACAAAAATGAGTTCATCAAGATTCAAGATCTAATAAATCGAATAATTCAAAACGACTCTTCAAATTAATTAGTTTGTGGCTCCCGAATATCCAACTGATTAATTAATTTTTTATAACGTATTCCATTTTTCTTTGACAAATAAGACAGGAGTCGTTTCCGTTTTCCCAGAATTTTACGTAAACCCCTTTGAGATAAATAGTCTTTTCTGTGCAATTCCAAATGTGAAGTAAGTCTTCGTATCTTATTGGTGAAATTGAATACTTGAAATTCAATCGATCCCGGGTTTTCTTCTTTTTTTTCTTGTGAAATAACGGATATAAATGATTTTTTTACCATAAAAAAATGAAAGCTTGTCTTTCCCCCCCTTTTTTATTTTATAGAGTCTAGATATTTTTATTGATCAGTAATAATAATGACACTCATTTTCAATTTGGTATATACAATAATCTTAATTTTCTTAAGAGTTCCTGATTTTTAAAATAAATTTTGATTAATCAACCCAATTCAAATAGGTATACAAAAACTACTATATTTATGCATTCACAAAAGCAAAATTGTAGACTTCAAATAAGAAGATTCAGTTATAGATCTAATGGGTAGGATATATCATTGAATTAGTATCGTGCCTCAGAATAGAGGGTAAGACAATGCGTATGTGCATCTATTTGTTTTCACATATCAGATATGTGAAAACAAATAGAAAAAAAAGAAAAATGTAGATTAACTAATTTTCAATCGGGGATACATACGTATCCTTACCATACTGAAACGGCTGCCATTATTGGTATCAAACCAATAGCGATTCATACAAGCTAAATCTTCTAATCGATAATTTGGCCAAAGAAATAACTTTAAATTAATTAGTTTTTTTTTATCTCTATCAAGATCTTTACTTGTAGCCAAAACTTGACAGCAATTATTCACTTTATTCTCATTGTAAAATGCCTTATTTCTATGCACACTATTTCTATTCTTAGGATTGAAACAAATTAGAATTCTCAATTCTCTACGACGTCTAGCGGATAAAATATTTTCAGGAACAAGCAAATCATAATTCTTTTTTTCTTTATTTTCAGTCAGCTTTTGATCTCTTGTTCTTGTAATGGATTTCTTAATAATTTGGTGCTTTCTCTTATGAATAAGCGAAAGGCCTATGATTTGATACATATTAAATTGTTCGTGGTTTCTTCTAGACAGACGAGTTGGTTCGATACTCAATATTCCATTTTTGATCAATTCCGTAAAAGTGAAATCCTTCTGATTCTGAATTTTCATAATATCTAGACTTAGTTCTCCTCTTTGAATAGAGGCTATAGCAATCTCTTTTAGATTTTTCAGTCTAAGCAGGAGACAATAGACTTGGATATTATTCATTATTCTTTCATTTAAGCAATCATGCCAGTTCCATTGATAAGGCAAATACCCTCTTAAGCAATTAAGTTCTGCTTCGATCGTGTATCTATCTTTTTTTACACTCTTTTTTATGTCGGATACTGCATAATCTTCTTTAACATCTTTTTCTTTCTTTGAAAGGGATGCTTCAAGATTTAGTCGACTTGCATATTCTGTTTTATTCTTTTCCGTGATCTTTTTCTTTTCACTAACATTTTGATTTACATTCAAATTCAAAAAAAGGGATTTGATTGGGATGATCCATGGGTTACTCGTATATGCATTATAAGATATCCAATTTTTAGATAAGAAAAAAGATTCCCGATTCGCTATAGAACGATTTAGTATTTCTACATTCATTCCCATCCAATCAAAAAGGTTTTTTTTTTTATTGTTATTGGATGGGTTTATTTCTTGATGAAGCGTAAAATAATAATCGGTATCGATCGAACCCCCAAAATGCATTTTATTTCTAAGACAAAAATTCAGAATTCTCCAATCAAAACACTTTCTATCCAGATTTTTTTCCATATCTAGAATAGAACCTTCTACTATATAATTCTTGATAGGAATATCATCCGTCATATCCAATTTTTTTTTTTTACGCGTGTTGCAATTATAAGAAATCGCTTGGTTATTATTTGCTTGGAATGACGATCTATATCCATAAATATATGAGTCCTTCTTATCTGCATAATTAATAGATTTATATGATAAAAGATCATACCCATATTGTTTTTTCATTTTTTTTTTTTGATTTGTTAATGAGTCTATTTCTTGTTTTTTGTAAAGAATTAATCCGTTTTTTTCATATGAACGATATTTGGTTAAATCTTTATTTTGAGCCACATGGCGTTCATTCATTTTATTTCGCCATTTTTGGGATACTAATCTAGACCATTCATTCTGAGATAAATCGTATTGATAATGACCTTTTAACCAATTTGTCCATTGATTCATTACAGAATTGGGAGCGCTCTTATGTTTTAATTTGGAATGAGATATTCCTTGTACTCCAAAAAAATAATCCTTTATTTCATTCTTAAGAAAAAGAGGTGTTCTATGATATTCAAAAAGGGATCTTAATTTATACTTATCTAAGTTAATAACTTGGGTTTGTGATAATTTAAAAAATACATATGCTTGTGACAAAGAGGATACGTCACAAAAATTCTGTGAATTCGTATTCCTAATATTACAAGTTGATTTTTTTATAGTAGAAATAAAGTGAATTAGACTTTGATCTTTTTTATCACTTCTTTTTCTTTCTTCATTTGCTTCATTATTGTAAATGTATTTATTAAGAATCTTTTTTGTTGATTCAAGAAAAAGTTGTACATGGATTTTAGGAATATTAATGATACATAGAAAGATATCTATATATACCTTTTCTATGAAAAATTGAAAAAAATAATGTGATTTGCGGAATAATCGAACATTTCTTTTTTGTAATATCTGCCAAATATTTCTCTCTGAACCTTTTTTCTTGTCTTTTTTAAATTCTTCTATTTGTTTTATGATTTTCTTTGTTCTATCATTCAGATCTTTTATTTTTTTTTCTGTCAATGAACAGTCTGTCCAATTAATAGATTGAATTGGAATGGTGGATTCGTAAATCATTGGATTACTCTTACTTTTTGTTGAATCTTTTTGAATTTCATTCAATTCATATATTTTTATTTTTTTCAATTCTGATAATGATAGTTTTTTTCTTTTTTCTTTTAGAAATAGAATAATTTGGATGATCCATTGTGCTTTTTCTTTTGTGATATTTAGAAAAGATTTTGTTCTTTGAAAAAAATTCTTTTTCCAAATTCTTATTCTTTTTTTAAGTTCTTTAAAAATGGGATCAAAAAACGAACGTCGCTTTAGGTAAGAAGAAGAAAAGGGAAGTTCTACTTCCATTCCGAAAACTGTAAAAAAGAAGAAATCCAATTTTGTCACTTTTTTTTTCATTGGATCCTTTTCCTTTTGAGGGGATCGTAGCTTAGATCTGTATCTGTGCCAAGGTTTCAGACGAAAAGGAAAAAGGACCTTTATTTGAATACCCTCAGTTAGCCAGTTTTTCGGAAATTCTGTTTCGGATAATGGAACGCCATTATAGGTGCACTTAATATGCATTTCTCTATTCCAATCCTTTAAATCCTCTGACCATTCGGGAGATTGAAATAATAGTATACGAACGATATTTTTAGTTATTATCAATGAGGGTAATAGAATATATTTTCTAATAATCGAGTGGGTTAATAATAAAAGACTTCTTAGTTGTTGAGCATTTTGAGTGTTTTCCCAGGCTTCCGCTATTTCCATACGATCTGCTTCCTCTTTTTTCTTAATCCCTTTTTTATTTTTCTTTTCCTCTGTATAATCCGAAATTGTCAATTCTGTATTTTTCTTTTTCCACATCCAATTTAGAAAAAAGATTTTCATTGGCTCGAAAATCTCAAAAGAAAAGAAAGAGGATTTGTCAATTTTGTCCAAAAAAAGAGGAGAATGTGGACTTGCTTGAAGGATTTTCCAAATAACAGTTTTACGTCTTTGAACGCGTCTAGATCCTTTGATTATGTCTCGGCCAAAATCCGATTGTTGTGAATAATCTATTAAAGCAAATTCTTCTTTTCCAGCAGAATTCTCAGTATCCTTGGGATATGTATAAGCATCGGCATTCTCTGAGTTATCAGTCTCAGTATAAATTACTGTAGGTGGTTTGGGTCTTCTTGAACAAATCTCATAATCTTCTCTTGCACCATTGCTTTCCAGGTATTCTTCTTCGTCAATGAATTTGTATGACCATCGAGGAACTTTTTTACTGCTTTCTTTTATTTCAATACAATCTTTTAGATTTAGAATTGGTTTATCGTCCCCATCAGTTAGAAGTGCGTCTAATAAAAATTCCATTTTTTCTTTTTTAGCTTCGGAATCCATCTTTTCATGTTCTCGAAATAAATAAAGTCCTTTAAAATTGAAATTGGATACTGATTTTCCAGAAAATTGACTGATCAAGTTAAAAAAAAAACGAATTTCATTTGATAATGATTTTTTATCAAATCTATCTATTTTCTGTTCAAAGTCTGGATAATCAGTATTACTATTAAGAAGGATGGCGTGAATCTTATTTATCAAAATGTAGTTTTTTGTGTAAGTTTTATTCTTGATTGAGAATAAAAAACTTTTTTTGATTCGTCCGCGATAGGGTCCGTTCAACAAAGGATCATATATTTTAGGTAAGTATTTTTTAGTCTCATCATTACATAATCTAATCTTTTTTTCGAGTACATCCAAAGCAAAAAATTCCTTATCTAGAGCTTCGGCCCTATTTAGAAATTGATTACTTAGGTTGT